CTTCCATTTTTGGAAACTTATGAAGTTCTTCCATCAAGCCTTGATCAATGAACCTACAAAATCCGTCAAATTGTATCTGACTAAACCCTGGTATTGTATACATTCCCTCATTTCCATCCCGGAACATCTTAAGTTTTCCGTTTATCGAAAAAATCCAACTATTGGCTCACTCTTCGTTGAACCATATAGATTGATCTAGCAACGATGGAATGTATATTTTGCTCATTTGAACAACATGAAATTTTATCCAACCCCATATACATATATATATGTACTAAATACGTATGAACGGAGGAATAAAAAAAAATGTGACTCAAATTCGAATTTGCGACAGATACAAATGGAAATGAATTGATAAAACATTCCTGGAAACAAAATTCTGCCACTTAGACTTATGGAGTCTTGTATAGAATATCAAAATAGATCCAATTTCTACCTTATGATATTACGATCAGATTGGGTACCATAAATGGATTCGGAATTGAATCTGTTCTCTATGAGTGAGATAAAGACAGAATAATCAGGAACCGTCTAGAGTTGACTTTGATTTTAGCACTTAATTTATTTCATCGATTCCGTTGTTCAAAAAACGATTCGCAGAGAGAAAAGATATTTCTACCCATTTGTTAATTAGTAGAATACGATTGAAGTGCGTAAGAGAAGTCATATTTATTAAGTACATGCAGATATAACTATCTAGCTATCCGTATATCCCATCTTTTATCGAAGTTCCCTTGAGGCAACATAGGTCGTGCTATATCCAAATTTCTATTTTATATTCAATATATTCAATGAAAAATGCAAGCACGACGATTTCCTAATAGGAATATGTAGATAAGATACCTGACTAGGTATCCGTGTAAGAATTTCTGTTCTGGGGTTTACATATACACATAATTGTTGTTATAATTGAAATTGAAAAGGATTAATTATGGAAAAGAATTGAGACTGATTAGTCGTATATCAATTTGATCTCCTTATGTCATTAAGGAAACCAAATTGGAGATCAAAATCCAAGAACCATTCATGAATTCACAGTCATTAATGCTTCCAATTTGCTCTGAATTTTGGATTCTGTGACTGGAAATCCATTTTTCTCTTTCAATAGAAAAAAAGGGGAAAGCTTTTATTTAGGTGTTGTGTGTTTTGAAATACAATCAATCTAAGAGAACAACAGGACCCAATCAAAAAAAAAAAAGAAATGGTTCAGCAATTCCCCAGAATATTTCCATCTATATCTATTTTGTATCGTTTTGGCGGCATGGCCGAGTGGTAAGGCGGGGGACTGCAAATCCTTTCTCCCCAGTTCAAATCCGGGTGTCGCCTGATTAACAAAAGACTCGGAATTTCTTACCCTACTAAACTAATAGAACTCACAAAATTCTTGCCTGGCAGAAGCAGAGGTAAGGGGCGGGGACTGTCGATACCCAATTTTAAGAATCGGGGGGTTGACTTTCAATTATTTCTTCAAAAATCGGGGTGTGACCCAAACCTGTACCATACCAATATGAATTACCAATATAAATAAAGAAATACTCACTTAATTACGGATTCCTGATGCGTTCAGGCCATTGATTTGATTTATCAATCGAATCAAATCCATAGTAAGATTCAATTGTGAGATTCAGAACTACGAAAGTCAGGGACCGTAAATCCGTGTATCCAAAGGAAGGTTCCTAAGAGACTGTAAATCCTTGCTCCTAGGATCCAAGAAGGGGTTATAGGAAGGACTATAAATACTTCCTAATTACCTTACCCTACTAGTGTTTACTGACTGAGTCTTGAAGTAGATTGGGTAGGCTGGGGGGGAATCCAATTAGGAGTTGTGGAAAGAACTGAAGATACTTTGTATCCATACAAACTCATGAGAGTCTCTGAGTGCTCAGGTTTTCAATTAATATTGTATGGGTGATTGGCTTTTATAGAATAAAAGTGGAAAAAAGTGCTTTCGTTGGGGTAACCCCGCCAAGAATGTAATCCAAGAATGTAATAGGGTGTCTTCCAATTGTTTCACATTTCACAGAAGTAGAGACAGTAAGGCTTAGATGGGAAATTAGGAGTATGTGATAGATAGTTATATATCTTGATGGTATATTTTTTTTTTCTGCTTTTTGTTTATGAAAGGCAACAGTAGGTCTTACTATTCCTACATATTCCATTAGTCACATTCCCTTGAGACTTCCAAGGGGCAACTGTGTATCTTGCTTGTACTTAGTGCTTTCCGATTCCACCAGAAATCATATAGGGACTTGTTACGGGTGTATTCATTGGATTGGTTCATCAAAAACGTTAGGTCAAAATCCCATTTTGACTCTGCACCATTGATTCCACTATTATTAGTGATCAAGAATGGAATAATTCCTTCATATTCATAGAGATAGGGGACACGATTCACATGGATATAGTAAGTCTCGCTTGGGCTGCTTTAATGGTAGTCTTTACATTTTCCCTTTCACTCGTAGTATGGGGAAGAAGTGGACTCTAGGGGTACTACTAATTG